GCTCAGCTCGCGCCTCCCTAACAAATAGAGTTATTAGAGTTTGGAAGTCTTTCAATACTTATTTGAAATACCGATCTTTAGTACTTGAAAGGAATCCGGAATGGCTGGATGTTAATCCAAGAAGATATTCCTTCTAATACTAATGGAATCGCGCGTTAGCGAGCGATTCGACAGACAAAATGCTAAACCCAACTCCCCGAAACAATAAAGGGTGCATGGATTTAAGCCCAATTCATTATCTTTGAAACAACGAGTAACGAGTTGAGACTGTTTTCCGCAAAATAAGATGAGCCAGGGGGATTCCTAACTCGTATAAGTTCAAACGTATCGCCAATTGTCTTGCATAAAGTCAGCATCGGTAGAATTCAAATTTAGAATGATAAGCGGGTGGGTTGGGGTATATTTGGATACAAATATATATATTGTATATGTATAGCCCAGTCCAAGAGCCTTGTGATTTAATTTACTATTCCTGGGGTCTTATTTTAGACGGGCTCATGTCATGATTTTGACTTCAAAAATTCACTTCTATTAGGTATACCAAATACCAAAGAAAATGGAGTATCGCTAACTCTTCGATGGGGGGTAGGAAAGCAAAATTCGTATGCATGTAATGTAATTCGCCCATGAAGATTGATGCGGGGGACTGGGTTTGTTTATCTGAAATTAGAAAAATCCTGATTGAGTCCATTGAAATTTTAAATTCATTTTTTTTAATTCAAATAACAAATTAGGGCTATACGGACTCGAACCGTAGACCTTCTCGGTAAAACAGATCAAACTTTTTATTACCAAAATGATTTGCACTGTTTTAAAGACCCAACATGCATTTTTTTTGCATTGGGCTCTTTCATCAACTGATATAAAGATCCGCTAGTCCGCCATATTTTTTCTTGATAGAAAGATAATGAGATGGCTCCACGTGCTCTGATTCAGTCTTTTTATTTTTGCTCATGAGCAATACCAAAGTGTTTCAAAGAAGAGTTATCTTGACGTAGGTCTGCCTATGGCCTAGATTAGATCAACCTAAGTGAAATGGAATCTCTATCGTTTTGCCCAAAGCATCAAATATGAAACTTCATACACCTTAAAGTTCATAGGCCGAAAAGATATTTTTTTGAGGCCCTTAATACTCATATGCCTAGCATTGAATCGACTGGGTATTCACCTTATCAATTATCAAATCTATGATGGGTTTTATTTAGCGCCTAATTTTAATTTGGCACCGTAATTGGACCAATCAAATATTTGTCAGGCTATTGTTCTCTTGTTCCTTCGAATCTGTAGAGTAAGACATAAATTTATAAATAGGGGAAATTCCTTTGATTGCATGATGGACTCCTCTGAAAAAACATTGGCGCGCGTGTAAACGAGGTGCTCTACCTAACTGAGCTATAGCCCTTTTGTTTTTTGTTTGTGATAAATATTTTAATCTGTATTAAATTTCTTGTCAAGATGAATATTCCATGATCCAATCCAACATGATAGAGCTCTGATCTTTTTCCTGTGAAGGACGGGTATTGCTTAGAAGTCATATTCTATCTATAATCTAGCAATGTGCCGGGTCTCTTTTGTTTCTCTTTGTGATGATAAATGACCTACTTAACCCAGTGGCTAGAGTATTGCTTTCATACGGCGGGAGTCATTGGTTCAAATCCAATAGTAGGTAGAACTTATTAGATACCACTGACTGCGGTATCTAATAAGTATTTCTACCCACCTTCTTTTTTTGTTTATTGATTTTGTATCTTTTCCATTTCCTGCTACTCGTATTCTATTGAATTTTTTTTGTTACAGCAGAATTCGATTACACTTGATTGTATTGAATCAGCAGAATCAAAACAAACTATGTTGTAGAATAAACAGAACTTATTTTTATTAGTCGGCCGCACCAACAACTAATTACGAGATTGCATTAATAGCTTCTACTCGCGTCCTAGCTCGTCTGAGAGCTAAATTCGCCTCAATTATTTGTCTTTTACCTTCAGCTCTACTCAAGTTAGCTTCCGCTATCTCAAGAGTTTGCTGAGCTTCTTGCGGATCGATGTCACTACCCTTCTCTGCATCATTTACTAAAATGGTTATTTCATTATTGCCTATTCTAGCAAAACCACCCATCAAAGCTATTGTTAACTGTTGGTCATTAAGACGTATTCTCAAAATGCCTATATCTACAGCTGTGGCAATAGGGGCGTGATTTGGTAATATACCAATTTGGCCACTATTAGTAGATAAAATGATTTCTTTCACTTCTGAATTCCAAACAATTCGATTAGGAGTCAGTACACATAGATTTAAGGTCATTTCTTCAATTTGCTCTCCTCGTCTAAGTTCATAGCCTTCGCGGTAGCTTCATCGATGTTACCTACCAAATAAAAGGCCTGCTCCGGAAGACTATCTAATTCTCCGGAAAGGATCAGTTGAAATCCCCTAATTGTTTCTGTTAGACCAACATATTTTCCCGGGGAACCAGTAAATACCTCTGCTACGAAGAAGGGTT